ATAATACTAATATTTATATGTTAATATTTAATCTTGATGAAAATATTTAAAAATATTGTATTATTGTATTATATTATATCAAATATTGTATCAAATATGTTCCTTATTTGCATTTATTCATAAAGTAATAATACAAGTCTTTCTTGAATGAATGTTCTAATTAAAAAATGATATATTTGAAAGTAACCTTTTGAAGTTTATTGCATATCTTAATTTATTATAAATTATGTTCAATATAATTATATTTTTACTTTTAATATTTCTTATTTATATATCCAAATCTTAATACCCAATAGTCCATGGCTAGTTATAATTGTATGAGAACAGTAATCAATCTTAGCATCTATTCTTTGTAAAGGAACTTTGCCTTCTCTAATCCATTCAACACGGGCTATTTCTTTACCATCAATACGCCCTGAGAGTTTTACTTGTATACCTTTAACACCTGTTTTTTCCGTTAATTCAATAGCCTTTTTAATTGATTTTCTAAAGGATACTCTATCCTTTAATTGTAAAGCTATATACTCTGCAATAATAATAGGTTGTTCATAAGGTTTTTCAATCCTTCTTATTAAAATATTAAGTTGATTATTTACATAAATAAGCTCTCTCTTTAAATACATTTTTAATCTATTTAGACCTTGTTCTTGTCCTTCTATTAATAAATTTGGGAATCCTATATAGATTATTATTTTAATTAAATTTTTTTTTTTTTTTATCCCTATATGAACAATACTTTCTAAATATAAGGATATTCTTTTATCTTTTTTTACATAATCCTTAATATATTTTCGTATTCTTACATCTTCTTGTATACTCATATAAAAATATTTTGGTTTTGCAAACCAAAAAGAATGATAAGCTTGAGTTGTTACAAGTCTAAAACCAAGTGGATTTATTCTTTGTCCCATATTTTTTTAGTATCATTAGATAATTAGTTAATTTACTTATTTAATTAATCAATTAACTAACGATGAGATTCACTATCCTTTTTTGTATGTTTAATGAAAGTCTTAGTGGGTGCGAACTCCCCTAACTTGTGACCAACCATACGATCCATAATATAAATAGGTAAATTATTTTTTCCATTATAAATGGCAATTGTATGGCCAATCATTATGGGTATAATGGTAGATGCTCTAGACCAAGTAACAATAATATCATTCTCCTCATTCAGATTATCCTTTTTTTCTATTCTTTTGATCAAAGAATTAGCTACAAAAGGATTCTTTTTTTTCCGTTTATTTATAACATTTTAGTCCTTTATTCTTTATTTCAGTTTTTAAAATATTAATATTAAGTATTAAGTTTTTCTATTTCCGTCGACGAATAATAAATATATTACTATATCTTTTTATTTTCCTACTTCTTTTTCCAATAGAAGCATAACCCCACGGGGTTGTAGGTCTTTTTCGACCTATTGTAGACCGACCTTCACCTCCCCCGTGGGGGTGATCTACGGAATTCTTTACCACCCCTCGCACTATAGGACGTTTACCTAACCAACACTTTGACCCGGCTTTACCTAAATATTTATTATTAACCCCAATATTACCTACTTGTCCGATTGTTGCTAAACAATTCCGTAAGATTAGTCTAATCTCTCCAGAAGGCAATCTTAATGTGGCCCATTTATCTCCTTTTTCAATAAGTTTTGATACGGCACCTGCTGATTTAGCTAATTGCCCACCTTTTCTAAATGTTATTTCTATATTGTGCACGGTTGTACCTATGGGTATATTGGTTGAAGTATTTATTTATGGATCATAAATAAATCTTCCCAAACTGTACAAGCTTATTACAAAGCATACAGCTTTCTAGATGTTTTATCATTTATATATCATTTATAAAAAAAAAAATTTAATATAAAATTAAAATAAAAAAATAAATAATAATAAATAATCCTAGGTATCCCCCAATCCATCATCTGGCTTATAAATATTTATGTAGCATTCAATTCAGATCATATGACTCTAGTAAAATACGTAAAAAATAAAGATATATATATATCTTTATTATAACATAGGAGGCATATCTTTATCCAGGCTTCTTATACCCCTTAGATATACTTATTATACTTAATATATAATTATATATAATTTATTATATATAATTTAAATATATAATTTAAATATATAATTTAAATATATAATTTAAATATATAATTTAAATATAATTTAATATAATTTATAAACCTAATTATTTTAATTCGCCTTTGACCATCGAATTAAATGTAAAAACCTATATCTTATTGCATCAAGTAGCCCTTACTATTTTAATTTTAATCTTATTTATGCTTTAAATAAATAAATTATTGTTTTCTCCATATTATATTCTTTCTATATCAACTATTTATATATAAACTATATTAATAAATTAATAACTAATTAATTCCAATCATTTGCTACCATACAAATCAGTTTTCTGTTTAAGTATATCTAAAAAGGATTGTGTATCCATGATTATGATCGATTTTAGGTCATATCGTAAACCTAATTGGTTATTTCCATTCACATAAATAACTAGTTCAAATCGCACTCAAAGGTAAGGCATTTCCCGTTGATATAAGAACTTCTGTACCAGAAATTATGGTATCTCCAATCATAGCCCCTCTGGGATGCAAAATATATCTCTTTTCACCATCCTCATAACTTATAAGACAAATAAATGTATTTCTATTTGGATCATATTCTATATTTATAATTCTACCAGATATATGCTCTTTATTCCGCCTAAAATCTATTTTACGATATAAACGCTTATGACCGCCTCCTCTATTTCTAACAGTAATTATGCCTATGGCATTACGACCTTTACCACAATTATATTTTCTAGATATCAAATTCTTCTGTGGATTATATCTCGTTTTATTTACAAAAGATATATTATTTTTATATCTTCTCTCAAGTGGAGCTTTGTATAATTTTATTACCATTTTATATTTTATAAAGTATATTAAAGTATTTTTTATTATATCTTATCTTAGTTATTTTTAGATTATAAAAAGAAAAAAGTGGAATATAATAACCATAAATATATAAAATAAATAAATATTAAAATATTAAATAATTAAATATAAATTAAGTATAAAATTTAAGTATAAAATTATACAATATAAATATATAAATTAAAATTAAAGTATTTAGGAGGAAATAATGAAACTAAATAAAATAAAATACTGGATATTTGAATTGATAGAGATAAAGAATCATAGATATTTGTTAAATTTATGGACAAATTACAATTTAGTAGTATTTTTAACTAGAATCTTATTGCAACAAGAACATTTTATGAAACTATTTTACTTTCGAAATTGGAATATACGATTTTTTTCACGTGATCCAAATAGTTCAAAATATAATGGTTTTATTAGTTATTTACTCTTTTTATTTATATTCATTATAATTATTATCTTATTTCATATTAAAAATAAGATAATAATAGAAAAAAAGAATATATATTTGATTAATATTTTACCTATAAATTCTATAAATTATAATTTCATTCAATCTATTAATAATAATATTAATAATAATTTAAAAAATAATTTAAAAGAATCTCTTCTTCATTATTTAGAAAATAATGAAGAAGAGATTCTTTTATCAATACCAATAAAAAAAAAGCATATATATGAATTTGAATTTTACAGAGGATCACAATGGTGGAGAGATTGGTTTGTAAAAAAAGTAACAATAATATTTTTGAGTTGTCATTTATTTCAACCGAAGGGTATATTATCCGAAATCTTTCTTTCATTAAGAAAGAAAGATAAAAAAGATATAGAATTTATATTTTGTTATTACATAGATGATTTAAAATATAAAAAATATAAATATTATAAATATAAAGAAAAATATAAAGAAATAAGTTTCAATTTTAATTTGGAACAACTCTTAGTAATTTTAGGTAATAAATCAATTTATTATATAATATATACTTTTTATAAAGAAGCATTAACAATTAATAAAGATAAGAATAAGAGTTTTGGCAAGTTACACAAATTATACTTTAAAGTATTGTCAAATATAAAATATGATTTTGCACGATCAATTTTAATGCGAATATTAATTTCTAAACAGAATGGAAAATATTCAAAATATTCTAAATTTATAGATTTTATAGATATTCATAATCCTTTTATGAATATGAATAAGGATTTAAAATCTATAAATTTTATTTATAATACAAATATTAATAAACTTAATGATAAATTAATAATTTTTAACACTTCCTTTATTCAAACAGAAAATAAATTAGATCCATTTAATTTAAAAACATCTTACTTAGATAATATTAATAATATTAATATATTATTAGAGATTGAGAAGCGGTTTTTTATTAAATCACTGATATCACTTATGGAATTATTTGTCTTAAATATTACAAGATATAGTTATTCATTCTTATATTTCTTATATAATATAATTTTAGATCTTTATATGGGTTCAAAACTTTTAAAAAATTTTGATAGGAATGTAGAAAGTAAAGAAATGGGAGAGATATTTAAAATAATTCTATATTTCATTAATTTGAATAATATGAATATGAAAAAAAAATATATAGATCTAGGAACAAGATCAAAATTTAGAATAAATGAACAAATAATGATGAGTTATACTTTATATTATAATATCTTAAACTTTGAATTTGAATGTATCTTATTTAAATTACAAAAAATATTGGAAAAAATATTGGATATATTTACTATAAAGAATATTAAATTGAAATATTTTAATTTAATTAATAAAGAGTTTCAAATAGAAATAAATAAAGCTATAAGTACTGTACCTCTTATAAAATATACATATACAATAAAAAAAAAATTATCAAATTTTGAAAATAGTAAAAATAAAGATAATAATAATTTATATAATAATTATAATAATTCATTTTTTGACCATAAGAATAGTAAAATATTATTATTTTTGCACAAGTACCTTAATTATTTTAATTATTTATTTATAAATATAAGTGATATAAATAAGATCCATATTCATATTTATAGGATTTATAGGTTTTATAAGTTCAAAATACATATGCATATCAAATATAAATATATATATATTTATATATATTTATATTTGATATTATATCAAATAGATTTATATAAATATAATATTGTTAAAAATCAATTGATTCTTAATAAATCTTTATTAATGTATGGAAAACAAGATGCTTTACAAAAATCTTTACAAAAATATAAATATAAATATTTATATTTATATTTATATTTAATTAAAAAAGAAGAAGAAGAATCTTATGTTAAATCTTATATTAAAAAAAATTTATCCTTTTCAATTAGATTACATGATCAATATAATTGGTTAGAAGATTCAAATTCAGATATAGTTTCCTTAAAAACTTATCTTTTTAAGATTAATAGATCTCAATTTATAAAAAAAAAAAATAATAATTACTTATGGTTTTATCATAAAAGATTATTACTTTTTAAAAAAATAAAACCTTATACTTATATTAATACTTATAATTTCATATACGTAAATTTACTAGATAGTTTTATATTGTCTAGTTGTAAAAATATATTTTCTGTAAGTATTTGTTTACCGATAAAATCAAAATTAGTTGATATATTAATAGAAATAGATAAAAATTTATCAACAAGTAGTTGTATATATAAATTAAATAATTTATACAAATTATACAAATATTTACATTTTACAAATATATTTACAAATATATCAGAACCTTTCCTTAGCAAGTATATATACTTGCTAGAATATTTTTCTGCAACATATTTAAATTTAAAAGAAGAACAAATATTTATTTTCGAAAAGAATAAAAAGAATAAGATTAAGTCTATTTTAGATATTAATAGATCTCATTTCGAAAGAGATACTCTATATAAGTATCTCATTATAAATCTAGATTCAATAATGGGTTTAAAGTACACTTACTTTCTTATGAATAAATTAACCTTACCATTATTTGAACATTTTAAACATCAAAAAGAACAGGATCGTTTTATATCGAATAAAGATATCCTTAAAAGGATATCATATATATCAAGATGGGATAGATTACAAGCATATATGCCATGCTTACTAACTTTGACAAATTGGACATATATTAAATTAATTATCTTAAACAGTATATCTGATATTTTATTAAGTAGTATTCAAAATATTATATATATCTTTTATGATACTACGAATAAATTTGATGAATTAATTCGTAATCTACAACATATACCTATAAATGATACTTTTAATAAAATATTACAAAATATACTTTTATACAAAAAATATGCAAAATATATAAATATAGTAAATATAAATATATTTGTTGTATATACAACATCAAAAATATCATTAAAAAATACTAGTAAATTCTTATATTTAATTCTTATATTTATCTTTACTAGTGGGTATATTATTTTTACACAACTCTTATTTTTTTACCAATCCTATTTTGAGTTGCAAAAAGAATTTGAAGATATAAAATCGTTAATAATCCCATCATATATGATGGGATTAAAAAGGATTATATATAGGTATCCTTATCCTATATATAATCCTTTTTTAGAAAAATTCGAAAACTCTATTTTTATACCAAAAATACTTTTTAGAAGTAATAATATATTCTTCAAAAATCTTATTAAAATATGGATGAAGATCATACCAAATCCAATTAATAGAATAAGATTTTTGAAGAATACAATATTTTTAAGTAAAATAAGTAAATATTTCTTTTCTTTGATAAAGAAAAGAAATAACATCAAAGAATATTGGATTAATGATAAAATAGAAATATGGGTTGAAAATAGTATGAATATTTTTTATGAAGAAGAAAGAAAATTCTTAGTTCAGTTTTTAACTTTAAAAAAAGAAAAATACATTTTAAATCTCTTATCGGGTCTGGATCATGAATTTATATCCAAGAATAGATTGAGTTTTAAAATAAATGATCAACCAGGATTTATTTCATTACATTACTTATTGGATATACATCAAATAGATATAAATACTTATATATTTATTTTCAAAAAATCTATATTATTAGAAAAACATATATTATTATCTCATTTTCATAAAATAACTTATTCACAAATATTTTGTGTATTTAATAGATATAATGAAAAACCTTTTTCATTACGTTTATCCTTATCTTATAAAGGTGTTTTAGTGATAGGTTCAATAGGAACTGGACTATCTTATTTTATTCAATATCTAACAAAGATACCTTTAGTACCCTTAATTACGATATTTATAAGTAAATTTTGGGGATACAAACAAAAAACTACTAAATTATTTTATCATTTTGATAATCATGTTAATAGTGCGAAGGATACTGATGATATTTATATTAAAAATATAAATATGTTAACTATGTCTACAGCATCAAATTTAGATCAATTAGGTCTAATCCTTCAATTTGAATTAGCAAAAGAAATATCACCTTGTATAATATGGATTCCAAATATACATTATCTACAGATGAGTGAGTTGAATTACTTTTATATAGGTGTAGGAATATTAGATAACTATCTATTTGGAGATATTGAAAGATCCTCTCTTGGAAAGATTCTTGTTATAGCTTCAACTCAGATTCCCAAAAAAGTTGATCCAGTCTTAATAGACACTAATAGATTTAATATATGTATTAAGATACGAGGACTTATTCTTTCACAACAACTAAAACAATTTTTTATTATTTCCTATACTAAAGGGTTTTACTTTGAAAATAAAATGTTCCGATCTAATAAAAATAAAATAAATACCGATTCTTTTACAATGATTGATCTTATAACAATAATAAATGAAGTCTTATCACTTAGTATTACTCGGAATAGTTACAACATAGAGATGAATACGATTATATCTGCTTATCATATAATAAATTGGAATTATATATCCAAGATAATATCTATTAAAAAAAATGATATACTTTTATATCAGATAGGAAGAGCTTTTATTAATAATATATTTATACGTAATTTTATTTTAGATCCAATATCTATTTATATGAAGAATAAATCTTATATCAGATGGAATTATTCTCTGTACAAATGGTACCTTGAATTCGGAACTAGTATAAAGAAATTAACGATACTATTTTATATTTTTAGTTGTTCCGCTGGACTTATCGCTAAAGATCTTTTTTATTTATATGAAGATGAAGGAAGTAATAAAATTATTTTGTATGAATTTCTTGATAATGAGTTTTATATAGTTAAAGGCCTTTTACAATTAGAAGGTGATGTAAGTATATATCTTCCAAACTTTTTTGGTATCGAAAGAGAGCTTCATAATTTTTATAACAATAAGATTACATTATTT